GTCTCTGTAGCTTACAGTAAAGCATAGCACTGAAGATGTTAAGACGGCTGCCTACACCATAGCACCCAGGGACAAAAGACTTAGTCCTAACCTTACCGTTAGTTCTTGCCAGACATATACATGCAAGTATCCGCGCCCCAGTGTAAATGCCCTTAGCCCCTTAGTAAGGCAAAAGGAGCTGGTATCAGGCTCACCTACTAGCCGTAGCCCAAGACACCTTGCTCAGCCACACCCTCACGGGTATTCAGCAGTAATTAACATTAAGCAATGAGTGCAAACTCGACTTAGTTATGGCATATCTAGGGTTGGTAAATCTTGTGCCAGCCACCGCGGTCACACAAGAGACCCAAATTAACGGCAATACGGCGTAAAGAGTGGCACTAGGATATCCCCACAGTTAAGATCAAAGTGCAGCTGAGCTGTCATAAGCCCAAGATGCATGTAAAACCACCTCGGAGTGATCCCAATCCATCACGACTTACTAAACCCCACGAAAGCCAGGGTACAAACTGGGATTAGATACCCCACTATGCCTGGCCCTAAATCTTGATACTTACCCCACCAAAGTATCCGCCCGAGAACTACGAGCACAAACGCTTAAAACTCTAAGGACTTGGCGGTGTCTCACCCATCTAGAGGAGCCTGTTCTATAATCGATAACCCACGATACACCTAACCGCTCCTTGCTAAAACAGCCTACATACCGCCGTCGTCAGTCCACCTCCCCTGACAGTACAACAGTGGACACAATAGCTTATAACCTCGCTAATAAGACAGGTCAAGGTATAGCTCATGGAGCGGAAGAAATGGGCTACATTTTCTATACTAGAAAACCCACGAAAGGGGGTATGAAACCTACCCCTAGAAGGCGGATTTAGCAGTAAAGCGGGATAATAAAGCCCTCTTTAAAACGGCTCTGAGGCACGTACATACCGCCCGTCACCCTCCTCACATGCTAAGCTTTACAATAATTAATACGCTCACCAGCTAAAGATGAGGTAAGTCGTAACAAGGTAAGCGTACCGGAAGGTGCGCTTAGCATACCAAGACGTAGCTATAATTAAAGCGCTCAGCTTACACCTGAGAGATATCTGCTATCCGTCAGATCGTCTTGAAGCCTAACCCTAGCCCGACCACCCCTTACCAGCCAAAAGATTAAAAACCCTCCCCCATCAAAAATTAAACCATTCTACAAACCTAGTATGGGCGACAGAAAAGACTCTTACACGGCGCGATAGAGACCTGTACCGCAAGGGAACGATGAAATAATAGTGAAACTCCAAGCAGCGAACAGCAAAGATAAACTCTTGTACCTTTTGCATCATGGTTTAGCAAGAACACCCAAGCAAAATGAATTTAAGCTTGCTACCCCGAAACCCAAGCGAGCTACTTGCAAGCAGCTATCATTGAGCGAACCCGTCTCTGTTGCAAAAGAGTGGGACGACTTGTTAGTAGAGGTGAAAAGCCTATCGAGCTGGGTGATAGCTGGTTGCCTGTAAAACGAATCCAAGTTCTCTCTTGACCCTTCCTCATGGATCTATAAGCCACCCCCTCACGTAACAGGTCAAGAGTAATTTAAAGGGGGTACAGCTCCTTTAAAAAAGAACACACTCTCCCCTAGCGGATAACAGCCACCTCATTTCCACCTAATTGTAGGCCTTTAAGCAGCCATCAACAAAGAGTGCGTCAAAGCTCTTCATCTAAAAATACGAAAACAACTAGAATCCCTTCTCACCAACAGGCTATTCTATGTCCATAGAAGCATAAATGCTAAAATAAGTAACCAGGGAGCCCCCTCTCGAGCGCAAACTTACATCCCTACATTATTAACAGACTAACTTATATTCCAACCCAGACAAGACCCAATATCAACCCCCTACCCTGTTAATCCAACTCAGGAGCGCCCACTAGAAAGATTTAAACCCGTAAAAGGAACTAGGCAAGCCAAAGGCCCGACTGTTTACCAAAAACATAGCCTTCAGCCTAACCAAGTATTGAAGGTGATGCCTGCCCAGTGACATTACGTTCAACGGCCGCGGTATCCTAACCGTGCAAAGGTAGCGCAATCAATTGTCCCATAAATCGAGACTTGTATGAACGGCTAAACGAGGTCTTAACTGTCTCTTACGGATAATCGGTGAAATTGATCTTCCTGTGCAAAAGCAGGAATAAACCCATAAGACGAGAAGACCCTGTGGAACTTAAAAATCAGCTGCCACTCTACCCAGACCAAACCCTATCAGGCACAACATCCAAGAACTGGCCCGCTTTTTTCGGTTGGGGCGACCTTGGAGAAAAACAAAACCTCCAAAAACAAGACCACCCCTCTTAACCAAGAACAACCCTTCAAAGTACTAACAGTAACCAGACCCAGTATAACTGATCAATGGACCAAGCTACCCCAGGGATAACAGCGCAATCTCCCTCAAGAGCCCATATCGACAGGGAGGTTTACGACCTCGATGTTGGATCAGGACATCCTAATGGTGCAGCCGCTATTAAGGGTTCGTTTGTTCAACGATTAACAGTCCTACGTGATCTGAGTTCAGACCGGAGCAATCCAGGTCGGTTTCTATCTATGATAAATTCCTTCTAGTACGAAAGGACCGAAGGAATGAGGCCAATACCACAAGCATGCCTCCCCTCTAAGTGATGAACCCAACTAAACCACTAAAAGGATCTTCCCCCTCTTCCTAGAAAAGGAACGCTAGCGTGGCAGAGTCTGGCAAATGCAAAAGGCTTAAGCCCTTTACTCAGAGGTTCAAATCCTCTCCCTAGCTCCCCTTTACAGCATGACTCGACCCCTCCCTCTAATCCATCTCATCATGTCACTATCCTATATCATCCCAGTTTTAGTCGCCGTAGCTTTTCTAACACTAGTGGAACGAAAAATCCTAAGTTACATACAAGCTCGCAAAGGTCCCAATATTGTAGGCCCATATGGTTTACTACAGCCCGTGGCAGATGGAGTAAAATTATTCATTAAAGAACCAATCCGCCCATCTACGTCTTCACCATTTCTATTCATCGCAACCCCAATACTCGCCCTCCTCCTAGCAACTACAATCTGAATCCCACTACCTCTTCCCTACCCCCTAACTGATCTCAATCTAGGCCTCCTATTTCTCCTAGCCATGTCAAGTCTAGCAGTGTATTCAATCCTGTGATCCGGGTGAGCTTCAAATTCCAAATATGCCCTAATCGGCGCCTTGCGGGCAGTAGCACAAACCATTTCCTATGAAGTCACACTAGCCATCATTCTCTTATCGATCATCTTACTGAGTGGAAACTACTCTCTAAGTACATTAGCTACAGCCCAAGAACCTCTTTATCTATTTTTCTCCTCCTGACCTCTTGCAATAATATGATATATCTCCACTCTCGCAGAAACAAACCGAGCTCCCTTCGACCTCACAGAAGGAGAGTCCGAACTAGTTTCAGGTTTCAATGTAGAGTATGCCGCAGGACCCTTTGCCTTATTCTTCCTAGCCGAATATGCGAACATCATGCTAATAAACATACTAACCACAATTCTATTCCTAAACCCCAGCTTATTCAACCTTCCCTCAGAACTACTACCAGCCATCTTAGCAACTAAAGTCCTCCTACTCTCCTCAGGCTTCCTATGAATTCGTGCTTCTTACCCTCGATTCCGCTACGATCAGCTCATGCACCTACTATGAAAAAACTTTCTACCTCTGACACTTGCATTGTGTCTATGACACACCAGCCTTCCAATCTGTTACGCAGGCTTACCTCCTCACCTATAGCCCTAGGAAATGTGCCTGAACAAAGGATCACTATGATAAAGTGACTATAGAGGTATACCAATCCTCTCATTTCCTGGAGTTAGAAAAGTAGGAATCGAACCTACACAAAAGGGATCAAAACCCTTTATACTTCCTTTATATTATTTCCTAGTAGGGTCAGCTAATTAAGCTATCGGGCCCATACCCCGAAAATGATGGTTCAACCCCTTCCCCTACTAATAAACCCACATACAAAATTAATCACCCTTACAAGTCTAGCGCTAGGAACAACCATCACAATCTCAAGCAACCACTGAGTAATGGCCTGAACTGGCTTAGAAATCAACACTCTAGCTATCATCCCCCTTATCTCCAAATCCCACCACCCCCGAGCCATCGAAGCTGCAATCAAATACTTTCTAGTACAAGCAGCTGCCTCAACCCTCCTCCTATTCTCGGGCATAATCAATGCCTGATCAACAGGCCAATGAGATATCACTCAACTAACCCACCCAACATCATCCATCCTATTAACAGCAGCAATTGCAATAAAACTCGGACTAGTACCATTCCACTTCTGATTCCCAGAAGTACTGCAAGGCACACCCATAACAACTGCCTTGCTACTATCAACAATCATAAAGCTCCCTCCAATTACCATTCTATTCCTAACAGCCCACTCACTCAACCCAACCCTACTAACCATCATAGCCATCGCCTCTACAACTATGGGCGGCTGAATAGGACTGAATCAAACACAAATTCGAAAAATCCTAGCTTTCTCATCCATCGCTCACCTAGGCTGAATATCAATCATCATCCCCTTCAACCCAAAACTTACCATACTAACCTTCTACCTATATTCCTTAATAACCGCCGCCGTATTCCTCTCCCTCAACACAACCAAAACCACAAAACTCTCGACAATAATAATCTCCTGAACAAAAACCCCCACACTAAATGCAATCCTAATACTCACACTACTCTCCCTAGCAGGCCTCCCTCCACTGACTGGATTTCTTCCAAAATGACTCACACTCCAAGAGCTCACCAAACAAGATATAACCCCCGCAGCTACAACCATTGCTGTACTCTCTCTCCTCGGACTCTTTTTCTACCTTCGTCTTGCTTATCACTCAACAATCACACTCCCACCAAACTCCATAAACCACATAAAACAATGACACATCAGCAATCCAACAAACACCTCAATTGCTGTCCTCACATCCCTATCAATTCTGCTATTACCCCTTTCCCCAATAATCCTCTCCGCTATTTAGAAACTTAGGATAATAATTTAAACCGAAGGCCTTCAAAGCCTTAAACAAGAGTTAGACCCTCTTAGTTTCTGCTAAGGCCCGTAGGTCATTAACCTACATCATCTGAATGCAACTCAGACACTTTAATTAAGCTAGAGTCTTAACTAGACGGGCGGGCCTCGATCCCACAAAACTCTAATTAACAGTTAGATGCCCAAACCAGCGGACTTCCATCTAAATAGACCCCGGTACACTTTCAATGTACATCAATGAGCTTGCAACTCAACATGAACTTCACCACAGAGTCGATAAGAAGGGGAATTAAACCCCTGTAAAAAGGACTACAGCCTAACGCTTCAACACTCAGCCATCTTACCTGTGACCTTCACTAACCGATGACTATTTTCAACTAACCACAAAGATATCGGCACCCTATACCTAATCTTTGGGGCATGAGCTGGCATAGCCGGAACCGCCCTCAGCCTTCTAATCCGTGCCGAACTTGGTCAACCAGGCACTCTCCTAGGAGATGACCAAATCTACAATGTAATCGTCACTGCCCATGCCTTTGTAATAATCTTCTTCATAGTAATACCAATCATAATTGGGGGCTTCGGAAACTGATTAGTCCCCCTTATAATTGGTGCCCCCGACATGGCATTCCCCCGCATAAACAACATAAGCTTCTGACTACTTCCTCCATCCTTTCTACTCCTACTAGCCTCCTCTACAGTAGAAGCAGGAGCAGGTACAGGATGAACTGTATATCCTCCCTTAGCTGGAAACCTAGCCCATGCAGGAGCATCAGTAGACCTAGCCATCTTCTCCCTCCATCTCGCAGGTGTTTCCTCCATTCTAGGGGCAATCAACTTCATTACGACCGCCATCAACATAAAACCCCCCGCCCTCTCACAATACCAAACCCCCTTATTTGTATGATCTGTCCTTATTACCGCCGTCTTACTATTACTATCACTACCAGTTCTTGCTGCAGGAATTACCATGCTACTAACAGATCGTAACTTAAATACCACATTCTTCGATCCTGCAGGTGGAGGAGACCCAATTTTATATCAACACCTTTTCTGATTCTTTGGACACCCAGAAGTCTATATTCTTATCCTGCCAGGCTTCGGAATCATTTCACATGTAGTCGCCTACTACGCAGGAAAAAAGGAACCATTTGGCTACATAGGAATAGTATGAGCCATACTCTCCATCGGATTCCTAGGCTTCATCGTATGAGCCCACCACATATTTACAGTAGGAATAGACGTGGACACCCGAGCTTACTTTACCTCCGCCACTATAATCATTGCCATTCCAACCGGAATTAAAGTATTCAGCTGACTAGCCACCCTGCACGGAGGAACTATCAAATGAGACCCTCCCATGTTATGAGCCCTGGGCTTTATCTTCCTCTTTACTATCGGAGGTCTAACAGGAATTGTCTTAGCAAACTCTTCATTAGACATTGCCCTACACGACACATACTACGTAGTAGCCCACTTCCACTATGTCCTTTCAATAGGAGCAGTCTTTGCCATCCTGGCGGGCTTCACCCACTGATTTCCTCTATTCACAGGATACACCTTACACCCAACATGAACCAAGGCCCACTTCGGAGTCATATTTGCAGGTGTAAACTTAACTTTCTTCCCACAACATTTCCTAGGCCTAGCTGGTATACCACGCCGATACTCAGACTACCCAGACGCATACACTCTATGAAACACACTATCATCTATCGGCTCCCTAATTTCACTAACTGCCGTAATCATGCTCATATTCATCATCTGAGAAGCCTTCGCATCCAAACGAAAAGTATTACAACCAGAGCTAATCACCACTAACATTGAATGAATCCATGGCTGCCCACCCCCATACCATACCTTTGAAGAACCGGCCTTCGTCCAAATCCAAGAAAGGAAGGAATCGAACCCTCGTACGCTGGTTTCAAGCCAACCGCATCAAACCTCTTATGCTTCTTTCTTATGAGATGTTAGTAAACTAATTACATAGCCTTGTCAAGACTAAATAGCAAGTGAAAATCTCGCACATCTCCCATGGCCAACCACTCACAACTGGGATTCCAAGACGCCTCCTCCCCCATCATAGAAGAACTCGTCGAATTCCACGACCACGCTCTAATAGTAGCACTCGCAATCTGCAGCCTAGTCCTCTATCTTCTAACACTAATACTAATAGAAAAACTATCCTCAAACACAGTAGACGCTCAAGAAGTAGAACTAATTTGAACAATCCTACCAGCAGTCGTCCTTATCTTACTCGCCCTCCCTTCACTCCAAATCCTATATATAATAGACGAAATTGATGAGCCCGACTTAACCCTAAAAGCTATCGGACATCAATGATACTGAACTTACGAATATACAGACTTCAAAGACCTAACATTCGACTCCTACATAATTCCTACAATAGAACTTCCCCCTGGACACTTCCGCCTGCTAGAAGTCGACCACCGTGTTGTTATTCCCATAGAATCCCCCATCCGCATTATTGTAACTGCTGGAGACGTTCTACATTCATGAGCAATTCCCACCTTGGGGGTAAAAACTGATGCCATCCCCGGCCGCCTAAACCAAACGTCATTCATCTCAACCCGACCAGGAATCTTCTACGGCCAATGCTCAGAAATCTGTGGAGCTAACCACAGCTACATGCCAATCGTGGTAGAATCTACCCCACTAACCCACTTCGAAAACTGATCCTCATTACTCTCATCCTAATCATTAAGAAGCTATGTAACAGCACTAGCCTTTTAAGCTAGAGAAAGAGGACCGCCTCCTCCTTAATGATATGCCACAGCTCAACCCAAACCCATGATTCCTCACCCTACTAATATCATGAACAATTTTTTCACTAATCTTCCAACCCAAACTCCTACAATTCACCACTACCAACCCACCATCCAACATGAACTTAACAACCACTAAAACCACCTCCTGAATCTGACCATGAACCTAAGCTTCTTTGACCAATTTGCAAGCCCAAGCTTAATGGGAATCCCCCTAATTCTACTCTCCTTATTATTTCCTGCGCTACTCCTCCCCACACCAAACAACCGATGGCTCACCAACCGCCTCTCCACTCTTCAATCATGACTCTTCCTCCTATTCACAAAACAACTTATACTTCCATTAAATAAAAATGGTCACAAATGGTCCATCATCCTAACATCCCTAATAACCCTACTACTCATAATTAACTTACTAGGCCTACTACCATATACATTTACCCCCACCACCCAACTATCAATAAACATGGCCCTAGCTTTCCCACTATGACTTGCTACCCTACTCACGGGATTACGAAACCAACCCTCAATATCTCTAGGCCACCTTTTACCTGAAGGAACCCCCACCCCCCTAATTCCAGCACTCATCCTAATCGAAACCACTAGCCTACTAATTCGTCCCCTAGCTTTAGGTGTCCGACTCACAGCAAACCTCACAGCAGGCCACCTACTAATCCAACTGATCTCTACAGCCACTATCGCCCTACTACCAATTATACCTACAGTCTCCATCCTAACCATGTCCATTCTACTCCTACTAACTATCCTAGAGGTAGCAGTAGCAATAATTCAAGCTTATGTTTTCGTCCTCCTACTAAGCCTCTACTTACAAGAAAACATCTAATGGCCCACCAAGCACATTCTTATCACATAGTAGACCCCAGCCCATGACCAATCTTTGGAGCAACCGCTGCTCTTCTCACCACCTCAGGTCTAGCCATCTGATTCCACCATAACTCCACCCAACTCCTCAGCCTAGGACTGCTCTCCATAATTTTAGTAATACTCCAATGATGACGAGATATTATTCGAGAAAGCACCTTTCAAGGACACCACACCCCCACAGTCCAAAAAAGCCTTCGATACGGAATAATTCTATTTATCACATCCGAAGCATTCTTTTTCCTAGGATTCTTCTGAGCATTCTTCCATTCCAGCCTAGCCCCTACTCCAGAACTGGGTGGCCAATGACCCCCAATAGGAATCAGCCCCCTTAACCCCCTAGAAGTCCCACTACTAAACACAGCAATCCTTTTAGCCTCAGGCGTTACCGTAACCTGAGCCCATCACAGCATCACAGAGGGCAACCAAAAACAAGCAATCCACGCACTAACCCTGACAATCCTACTAGGATTTTACTTCACTGCACTCCAAATAATAGAATATTACGAAGCCCCCTTTTCAATTGCCGATGGTGTATACGGTTCAACCTTTTTTGTAGCTACAGGATTCCATGGTCTCCATGTAATTATCGGATCCTCATTCCTCACAATCTGCCTCCTACGACTTATTAAATTCCACTTCACCTCAAATCACCATTTCGGATTCGAAGCAGCTGCCTGATACTGACACTTCGTAGACATTATTTGATTATTCCTCTACATAACCATCTACTGATGAGGGTCCTGCTCTTCTAGTATACTAATTACAATTGACTTCCAATCTCTAAAATCTGGTTTAACCCCAGAGAAGAGCAATCAACATAATCACATTTATACTAACACTATCCCTTATCCTTTCCATCCTCTTAACAACACTAAACTTCTGATTAGCTCAAATTACCCCAGATTCGGAAAAACTATCCCCATACGAATGTGGATTTGACCCGCTCGGATCCGCCCGACTTCCATTTTCAATTCGATTCTTCCTCAGTAGCAATCCTATTCCTTCTATTCGACCTAGAAATTGCACTACTACTCCCTCTCCCCTGAGCTACCCAACTTCAATCTCCTACTACCACCCTAACCTGAACTTCTACCATTATCCTACTTCTCACACTAGGCCTAATCTATGAATGGATTCAGGGGGGCCTAGAATGAGCAGAATAGACAGAAAGTTAGTCTAACCAAGACAGCTGATTTCGACTCAGCAGATCATAGCCTTCTACCTATGACTTTCTCATGTCCCTCATACATTTAAGCTTTTACTCCGCCTTCACTTTAAGCAGCTTAGGACTGGCCTTTCACCGAACCCACCTAGTCTCCGCACTACTATGTTTAGAGAGCATAATACTATCCATATACATTGCACTATCAATTTGACCTGTAGAAAACCAAACATCATCCTTCACTCCAGTACCCATCCTCATACTCGCATTTTCTGCCTGCGAAGCAGGAACTGGACTAGCAATACTAGTCGCTTCCACACGAACCCATGGCTCAGACCACCTTCACAACATAAACATACTACAATGCTAAAAATTATCCTCCCAACAATCATACTACTCCCTACAGCCCTATTATCCCCCAAAAAATTCCTATGAACTAACGCTACCACCCACAGTCTCCTAATTGCCACCCTAAGTCTCCAATGACTTACTCCTACATACTACCCTTACAAAAATCTGACCCAATGAACCGGGATTGACCAAATTTCATCCCCTCTACTGGTTCTATCCTGCTGATTACTGCCACTAATAATCATAGCAAGTCAACACCATATCCAACATGAACCCATGACCCGAAAACGAATCTTTATCATAACCTTAACTACAATCCAACCATTCATCATCTTAGCCTTCTCAACCACAGAACTCACACTATTCTACATCTCTTTTGAAGCTACCCTAATCCCTACCCTAATCCTAATCACACGATGAGGGAGCCAATCAGAGCGCCTAAGCGCTGGCATTTACCTTCTATTCTATACTCTTATCAGCTCCCTTCCCCTATTAACTACAATCCTCTACCTCCACGCACAAACCGGCACTCTAAACCTAGCAGTACTGGACCTAGTACACCCAACATCCACCAACTCATGAACCAACCTCCTGTCAAATCTAGCCCTACTAACAGCATTCATAGTAAAAGCCCCCTTATATGGCCTTCACCTATGACTACCCAAAGCCCACGTAGAAGCTCCAATTGCAGGATCCATACTACTAGCTGCATTACTTCTCAAACTAGGAGGATATGGCATCATGCGAATCACACTCCTAACAGGCCCTCTACCAACCCTTCTACACTACCCCTTCCTAACACTAGCCCTATGAGGCGCTCTAATGACAAGCTCAATCTGTCTACGTCAAACAGACCTAAAATCACTCATCGCTTACTCCTCCGTAAGCCACATAGGCCTAGTTATCGCCGCAAGCACAATCCAAACGAACTGATCATTCTCAGGCGCAATAATCCTCATAATCTCACACGGACTCACATCATCAATACTATTCTGTCTGGCCAATACAAACTACGAACGAACACACAGCCGAATTCTCCTCCTAACTCGAGGCCTACAACCCCTCCTCCCACTCATAGCCACCTGATGATTACTTGCCAACCTTACAAACATAGCCCTCCCACCAACAACAAACCTAATAGCAGAACTAACAATCATAATCACACTATTCAACTGATCTCCCCCAACCATCGTCCTAACCGGAACTGTAACCTTCCTAACCGCCTCCTACACCCTATTCATACTCCTGACCACACAACGAGGAACCCTACCCACTCACATCACATCTATCCAAAATTCAAACACACGAGAACACCTCCTAATAGCCCTACACATTATCCCCTTACTTCTACTAATCGCAAAACCAGAACTTATCTCCAGGCCCCCATGCAAGTATAGTTTCAACCAAAACATTAGATTGTGATCCTAAAAATAGAAGTTAAACCCTTCTTACCTGCCGAGGGGGAGTCCAACTAACAAGAACTGCTAACTCTTGAATCTGAGCTTAACACCTCAGCCCCCTTAGCTTTTAAAGGATAACAGCAATCCACTGGTCTTAGGAACCACCCATCTTGGTGCAAATCCAAGTAAAAGCAATAGAAACCACACTCCTCCTAAACACCTCCATAATTCTCACCCTAACAGTTATCCTCACACCCTTACTGTTCCCAATACTATCAAAAAACTTACAAAATACCCCAACCCTCATCACACGTACCATCAAAACTGCTTTCCTAACCAGCCTAATCCCAATAACATTATTCATCCACTCCGGAGCTGATAACATCACCTCCCACTGAGAATGAAAATTTATCATAAACTTCAAAATCCCTATTAGCCTAAAAATCGATCAATACTCTATAATGTTCTTCCCCATCGCACTATTTGTAACCTGATCCATCCTTCAATTCGCAACATGATACATGGCCTCAGAACCATACACTACAAAATTCTTCCTTTACCTGCTACTATTTCTAATCGCCATACTAACACTCACAATCGCCAACAACATATTCCTGCTATTCATTGGCTGAGAAGGAGTAGGAATCATATCCTTCCTCCTAATCGGCTGATGGCAGGGACGAGCAGAAGCAAACACGGCCGCCCTACAAGCCGTTCTCTATAACCGAATCGGAGATATCGGCCTTATCCTCACTCTAGCATGACTTGCTCTAACCTTCAACACCTGAGAAATACAACAAGCTTTCTCCCCAAATCAAACCCCAACCCTCCCCCTCCTAGGCCTCATTCTAGCAGCCACCGGAAAATCAGCCCAATTTGGCCTTCACCCTTGACTTCCGGCTGCCATAGAAGGTCCAACCCCAGTCTCTGCACTATTACACTCCAGCACTATAGTAGTAGCAGGAATTTTTCTACTCATCCGAACACACCCCCTACTCTCCAGCAACCAAACTGCACTCACAATCTGCCTATGCCTGGGAGCCCTATCCACATTATTTGCTGCAACCTGCGCCCTAACACAAAATGACATCAAAAAAATCATTGCCTTCTCCACATCAAGTCAACTAGGACTAATAATAGTTACAATCGGACTAGACCTCCCACAACTAACCTTCTTCCATATTTCCACCCACGCCTTCTTCAAAGCCATACTATTCCTCTGCTCAGGAACGATCATCCACAGCCTCAACGGTGAACAAGACATTCGAAAAATAGGCGGCCTACAAAAAACTCTCCCAACAACCACATCATGCCTAACCATTGGTAATCTCGCACTAGCTGGCACCCCCTTCTTAGCCGGATTCTACTCAAAAGACCTTATTATCGAAAGCCTAAACACCTCCTACCTAAACACCTGAGCCCTCCTACTAACACTCCTTGCAACATCATTCACCGCAGCTTACAGCTTACGCATAACCATGCTTGTCCAAACAGGATTCACACGTACGACCACAATCAACCCTATAGACGAAAACAACTCAACCATCACCACCCCTATCCTCCGCCTTGCTCTAGGTAGCATCCTCGCCGGACTACTAATCACATCATACCTTCCCCCCACAAAAACCCCACCCATAACCATACCAACCCTAACAAAAACTGCCGCCCTAATCGTCACAATCATAGGTGTCGTTCTAGCCCTAGAACTATCAAACTTAACCTACACCCTAATCCAACCAAAACAAAGCATCACATCAAACTTCTCCTCCTCACTAGGATTTTTTAACCCCCTAACACACCGTCTCAGCTCCACAAGCCTACTAAACAACGGACAAAAACTCGCCTCACATCTAACTGACCTATCTTGACTTAAAAAAATAGGGCCAGAAGGACTTGCAAACCTACAACTCATAGCAACTAAAACCTCTACTAACCTACACACCGGACTAATCAAAACCTACCTAGGATCTTTCACCCTATCCATCCTTACCCTACTACTAACACAAACTAGAAAACTAATGGCCCCCAACATTCGAAAATCCCACCCCCTACTAAAAATAATCAACAACTCTCTAATCGACCTTCCCACCCCATCAAACATCTCTGCTTGATGAAACTTCGGATCTCTCCTAGGTATCTGCCTTGCAACACAAATCCTAACTGGCCTACTACTAGCTATACACTACACCGCGGACACAACCCTAGCCTTCTCATCCGTTGCCCACACATGTCGAAATGTACAGTACGGTTGATTAATCCGAAACATACATGCAAACGGAGCTTCCTTCTTCTTCATTTGCATTTACCTTCACATTGGACGAGGATTCTACTACGGCTCCTACCTATATAAAGAAACCTGAAACACAGGAGTCATTCTCCTACTAGCCCTAATAGCAACTGCCTTTGTAGGATACGTCCTACCATGAGGACAAATATCATTCTGAGGAGCCACAGTTATCACCAATCTATTCTCTGCCATCCCTTACATTGGTCAGACAATCGTAGAGTGAGCCTGAGGCGGATTTTCAGTAGATAACCCAACACTAACTCGATTCTTCGCCTTACACTTCCTCCTTCCATTCATAATTGCAGGCCTCACACTCATCCACCTCACCTTCCTCCACGAATCAGGCTCAAACAACCCCCTAGGAATAGTATCAAACTGTGACAAAATCCCCTTCCACCCCTACTTCTCCACAAAAGACATCCTAGGTTTTATATTCATACTCCTCCCCCTAATAACTCTAGCCCTATTTTCTCCCAACATACTAGGGGACCCAGAAAACTTCACCCCAGCCAACCCATTAGTCACTCCCCCTCATATCAAGCCAGAATGATACTTCCTATTTGCATATGCCATCCTACGTTCAATTCCCAACAAACTCGGAGGGGTACTAGCTCTCGCCGCCTCCGTACTCATCCTATTCCTAAGCCCACTTCTACATAAATCCAAACAACGTACAATAGCCTTTCGCCCACTCTCCCAACTCCTCTTCTGAATCTTAGTAACCAACCTAATTATTCTCACATGAGTAGGAAGCCAACCAGTAGAACACCCATTCATCATTATCGGCCAACTGGCCTCTCTCACCTACTTCACCATTCTCCTAATTCTATTCCCCATCATCAGTGCATTAGAAAACAAAATACTCAACTACTAAAAATACTCTAATAGTTTATAAAAAACATTGGTCTTGTAAACCAAAGAGTGAAGACTACACCTCTTCTTAGAGTTCCCCCAATCTCAGAAAAAAAGGACTCAAACCTTTGCCTCCAACTCCCAAAGCTGGTATTCTCCATTAAACTATTCTCTGACCCTCCCCCTAAACCGCTCGAATCGCACCCCGAGATAACCCCCGCACAAGCTCCAATACCACAAACAAAGTCAACAACAATCCTCACCCCGCTACCAGAAATATTCCCACCCCCCAAGAATAAAATGTTGCCACCCCACTAAAATCCAACCGAACAGAGCACACACCTCCACCATCAACCGTCACCAACCCAAACTCCCAACGCTCCACAAACCCCCCAACAACTATTCCAACTATAAGTACTAAAACAAGACTAATACCGTATCCAACAACACGCAAGTCCCCTCAAGCTTCAGGAAAAGGATCCGCCGCCAAAGACACGGAATAAACAAAAACCACCAACATTCCCCCCAAATACACCATAAACAACACCAACGACACAAAAGAAACGCCTAAACTTAACAATCACCCACATCCAACAACCGACCCCACCACCAAACCAACTACCCCATAATAGGGGGAAGGATTAGATGCAACTGCCAACCCCCCTAAAACAAAACACACCCCAACAAAAAACATAAAATAAGTCATAATATTCCTGCTTGGATTTTTTCCAAGACCTGCGGCCTGAAAACCCGCCGCTGTGTATTTCAACTACAGGAACGGCTGATTATGTATTCCTAGCATTGCTTTGTCCTCCTCATACTCCAACTCCACCTCCGTCCAAAAGGCCCCCCCCCTTACCCCCCCCACCCTAGTCACCCCTTATTTTCATTTATCATACTATCAGCTATGCTCGTTTCCACATACAATATATGCCTTCTAGTACATTATACTAATTCCAGAAAGAATAAATATGTTACTCGTACTAAGCCCATATAATTGTTAATCGGACATACAAACATTATCAAAGGACACTCCTCCCAATACACATTATAGCCCAATCACCCTGCAAAACACGGCGCAGACAAATACTAAACCCATTAAAGCGACCCCGTACAACAACATTATCCCACCACACGGCAGTGCTTTAGGACTAAACATTAATGGTTACAGGACAATTCATGAAATATTTCTTTAAGTACCTATAGCTATCGGACTGGGCTATTTATTAATCGTACTCCTCACGTGAAACCAGCAACGCGCCGCATATAAGGTCCGGTATTACTAGCTTCAGGCCCATACTTTCCCCCTACACCCCTCGCATAACTTGCTCTTTTGCGCCTCTGGTTCCTATTTCAGGGCCATAACTTGGTTAACCCCCTCAACTTGTTCTTCACCGAGGCATTTGGTTGATGACGTTGGTACACTACAGTCCGTAATCGCGGCATTTACTATCACCTGGCGCCTTTGGTATCTTTTTTTTTGGGGCGTCTTCAATAAACCCTTCAGAGTGCGGCGGGTACTCACTATTTGTTGACATGAGCATCAATGGCTACGGGCTATTTTGTGGCCTTCAAGGATTGATTTAATGAGACGGTTTCATTGTATATGGGGAATCATTTTTACACTGATGCACTTTGGCCCCATTTGGTTATGGAGTATCCACTTACTATTACAACAGGGGTATTTAATGGAATGCTTGTTAGACATATTTTTTCACTTTTTTCCATTTTTACACTTCCTCTGATTTTTTAAACAACACTAGAGACTTTTAGCTAAAATTTTTATCAAATTTAACTAAAAATTTTATCATCTCTTTGTAATTTATGCATTCATTGTACAAAATCGCCACTAGCATTACATTAATAATTACAACAATTTATATGTTTAATTACACTTGTGTTTATTGTATCATACAATTCTGCCCAACCCGCACTAACAAACCATTAACAAACCCACTTCCTTCATACCATAATCGCCCCAACAAACAACAACAACAACAACAACAAACAACAACAACAACAACAAACAACAACAACAACAACAAAC